TTAGAGTTTGTTTTTCCCCTTCCTGGCGGTATCAAGATGCCACTGTGTCGGGATATCTTATCTGTCTTGTCCGGAAAATGGATATCCCCCGAAAAGATTTTTAGTTCAATCCTTTTTTTTTTTCTCTCCACTCGGATCAACCCGCCCACTTTGCTTCTTATATTTAAAGTGATTCGTGTATCGACTCCAATGAGACTATAGTTCTGTACCATTATGACAGAGGATTCGGGTAAAATATGCACTTCTTCGGGAATGAAAAAAAAGCGATCTACTTTCATTTCGTATTTTGTCTTAACTTTTTGGACTCCTCGATACTCAATCATATCCTCTTTTTGGATGATTGAGTCCGCCTTGAGAGTCCCATATTTAAGAATTCCGGAACTCTTTCTTCTGTATCTAGGATCATCAAAAAAAGCAAAAATACTGTTTCTACGGAAAATACCATTTATGGGTATTTCAATTGAGATACCTGAATGCGGTATGAATTCTTTCTCTTGCTCTTGAATCGATTGGAATGGAATGAGAAATCTATTTCTTCGCCTTTTTGCTAATAAATCCGAGTTCTCATGAAAAATATCAGAATATATGAAATTATAATGACTAGTACCTGCGATTCCATTCAATTCTGAATAATCGGGAATCCCGGATTTTTTTTTATCATAAAAATCCGAACTAAAAAAGTTTTGGCTCGCTTGATCGTTATTCCCTGAGAGGCTAGAAATAGATTTTCTTTCAATGGAAAGAAAGGGTATGTTCATTTGATCTTGATCTTTGTGGATCGAAAAAAGAATTAGACTAGATCCGCATGAACCTCCTGATAATATCCATAAATGACTTGTTTTTGGTAAGAGATGGACATTACTATATGTAAATTCGGGTGCATGGGACACATCAGTACTCCAGTGCATTTCGCCCTCTGAGTCAGAATAAATATATTTTCTAACCCTCTCTTTAAAATGAAAAGTGTATGTTCCCTCGCGAATCTCAGCAATCACCTGTTCTGATTCCACATATTGATCATTTTGAACTAAAAGAAAACTTTTTGGTGGAATAGTCACGCTATGTATAATATCTTCGCTCTCAATAATTACAGACAAGTCTATATAACATAGAAAGGCAGGATGCCCGTGACGTGTACGTGTAGGATGAACCAAATCCTCATTGAATTTTATTTTTCCATTATAAGGGGCTCGTACATGTTGGGCAGTACCTCCTGTAAATACTCCGCCGGTATGAAAGGTTCTTAATGTTAGCTGAGTCCCCGGTTCGCCAATAGATTGACCCGCAATAATACCTACAGCTTCCCCCAATTCAACTAGGTCACCATGAGTGGGGCTCCGACCATAACATAATCGACAGATCCAAGATGTACTCCGACAAGTAAAGGGAGTTCGAATAGATATTGATTGTGTTCCAAAGGTTATTAATCGGTTGACAAGTCCAACCCCAAGATCTTGATTTCGAAAGGCGACACACCGGGAACCTATATATATATCGTCTGCTAAGACACGACCAATTAATGTTTGAATAAAAATTCTTTCTGACATCATCCGATTTTTATTTCGAGGACTCACAGAAATCCCTCGGATAGTGCCACAATCTGTTCTACGTACAACAATATGTTGAACTACTTCAACAAGTCGACGCGTAAGATATCCAGCATCTGATGTGCGTACAGCAGTATCTACAACTCCTTTACGGGCTCCATAGCAAGAAATAATATATTCTGTTAAAGACAGTCCTTCGCGTAAATTACTTTGAATAGGTAAATCAATCATTTGTCCTTGGGGATCCGACATTAATCCTCTCATACCTACTAATTGATGTACTTGAGATGCATTTCCCCTAGCCCCCGAAAAAGACATCATATGGACCGGATTGAAAGGGTCCGTCATCCTAAAATTAGGATTCATTTCTTGTCGCAAATATTCACTTGTAGAATACCATATCTCAATAGATTGGCGTAATTTTTCTACCGCATGTACATTCCCATAATGATGGTGTTTTTCCAAAATCAAACTTTGTTGTTCAGCATCTTGGACAAGCCAGCCCTTGGAAGGTATCGTTAAAAGATCATCAATTCCTAATGAAATGGATGTAGCAGTGGCTTGCTGGAAACCTAGAGTCTTTACTTGATCTAGGATGTGTGATGTATATGCCATCCCGAAGTGATCTATTAATCGGCTAATAAGTCGTTTAATAGCAGTTCCATCTATCACTTTATTGTGAAATACCAGATTGGCCCGTTCCGCCATAAGTACCTCCATATTCTGCTGAATGGGATTCGACAATGAGTTTGAGTCAATGATTGCAAAACTTCCTTTTCTCGATCTTGATTTGCGTAGAATTTTAGGTCAAGAACTATGCTACGGTCCGGGTTGAATCGGAGAGGTCCGAATTCACACGGGTGTCCTAGAATTACTTTTTTTTTAATACCATATTATTAGGTATTATTAGGTATCATACGAACAGGCTTGAGAAAAACCTTGTATAGCTTCCT